ATTCGTCTAGAAGAAAAACAAAAATTGCGTTTTCATTATGGTCTGACAGAGCGACAATTACTCCACTATGTTCGTATTGCTGGAAAAGCCAAAGGCTCAACGGGTCAGGTTTTACTACAATTACTTGAAATGCGTTTGGATAATATCCTTTTTCGATTAGGCATGGCTTCGACCATTCCAGGAGCCCGACAATTAGTTAACCATAGACATATTTTAGTTAATGGTCGTATAGTAGATATACCAAGTTATCGCTGTAAACCCCGAGATATTATTACGACAAGAGATGAACAAAAATCCAGAGCGCTGATTCAAAATTCTCTTGATTCATCCCCTCATCGGAATCGGAAATGGAAGTTACCAAGACCAAAACATTTGATTCTTGACTCCTCCCAGTATAAAGGAGTAGTCAATCAAATAATAGATCGTGAGTGGGTTGGTTTGAAAATAAAAGAGTTGCTAGTCGTAGAATATTATTCTCGTCAGATTTGAACCTAATTAAAATACCAAACAAGGGTGCGGTGAATTTTTCCCCTTTTTCTCCTCTTCCATTCACTTATCTTAAATGGATCGGGGGAATTTTTTATGCCCTGAATACTCTACTCTTTCCAGTATTTTCCGTACCACAGGCAATTCCAATTAGAATACAATTAGGAATAGTGAATCGATATCAAAGATAAAGAGAGGGCTGGTTTAACGGTTCGAATAATAGTCTTCATTTTTATTTGATACATTGCGAGCGATAAGATTCGTAATGTAGGTGAAGATACGGAAAGAGAGGGATTCGAACCCTCGGTAAACAAAAGCCTACATAGCAGTTCCAATGCTACGCCTTGAACCACTCGGCCACCTCTCCTACATAATCTTATGATTATGATTATTACCCATAAAACGGGTGAATAGCGATCCATTTCATTTAGAATATTGCAGTATTCTTTTTTTTTACGGTATAGGTATGACCAATCGATTATAACAATAAAATGAAAAACAAAAAAAGCTATATTGAGTCACGTTTGTTTTGTCAAGACGACGACCCCCTCTTTTTATGATTCTGATGTTTAGAATGGTACCGGATTAAACACTGAATTGGAACGGGTCGCCCGACCCATATATTTTAGAATATGATTCTATTTAGACGTGATTAGATTAATACTTACTTGACTCCGGTTAGATAGGAATTCAAAAAACCCCTTATCCGTTGAAGATTTCTCAACGAAAACTTCTTACAGCTCGATTACAAATTCATGAATGAAACCGCGGATTTTTCTATTTCGATTGTATACTTTGGTGTATACACGCTATGCAAATAAGCAAAAAGGGGGTGCTTATTCTATTTGAATCATAGAAAGAGTGATTATTTGATTCTTTTTGTTCCGTGAATCCTAATCCAATCAAAACTTCTCAAATTTTCATAATCTGTAGAAAAAATTCCTAGATTCTTCCTTATAACTTCGCTAAAAGGCTATATAGAATAGTTTTGTTAATTACTATACTCCTTACTATATCCATATACTACTTTTTTTAAATGAAGTCCAATCGGATTCAAAGATTTCCTATTGATTCCTGTCAAAAGGGAACAATTTGAGTATAGGTTCCGCACGTTTTTTTTTTAGAATGGGTCCGCTTTTATGGTATTTTGTACTGTACGATTCCTTTGTTTGTGGGATTTTTTATCCCACGAGAGGTAATGAGAAGAATTATCGAATGGATTGTTACCTATGCCGAGATCGCGGATAAATGGAAATTTTATTGATAAGACCTTTTCAATTGTAGCCAATATCTTATTACGAATAATTCCGACAACTTCAGGAGAAAAGGAGGCATTTACCTATTACAGAGATGGTGCGATTTGATTCTTTTTTTTTTTTTCTCAGTCTTACGAGAAGGGCACACGCTTCCGGATAGAAAGAAAATTGTTGTTTTTTTTGAAAAAAAAAACCTACGCTTGTTGAAGGTGAAGTTTGGGGAAACCGAGAACAATACCTTCTGTCGTGTATCCTCGGTTGATGCAACCTCATATGCTTCAATTTTTGATTCTAGTCTTGAGCGAAAGGTTAGCCTATAGGTTCTGGATTACAGGTTAATACTACTTCACTAGTACCAATTAGGTGGCATAGGGGAAGAAGCACTACATCTAGGAATCAACCACACAAAAAACTTTGTTAAAAATTCTCCCCTTTCCTGATCAGGATCGGGACTAACAAGAATGGTTGGGAAAACCAACATCCATCTCGTTCGTACTTTGGATACCCATATAACCATCGAAGGCTGTTGAAGTGACTAATTCCTGGAAATAGGGGGCGTTGAGGACAAATAAATTGTTGGAGTTACCTTTTCTATCTATTGCCAACACGCTTGGTGTTAAGAAAAGACCTTTTGCAGGGGGGGTTGGCTAGAAATTTCTTGCAAAAACACTAGTCCCTGTTCGTTCATAATGAGAATATTTCCCTTTTTTTTATTCAGTGGATTTGCTTAGTATTATTATGCACAGAAGGGAGGAGCC